ATGCAACGATGATTCTTTTCTACAAATCATAAAGACATTGGTACATTATATTTTATTTTTGGAGCCTGATCTGGTATAGTAGGGACATCACTAAGATTAATCATTCGAGCAGAACTCGGACAGCCCGGAACTCTAATTGGAAATGATCAAATTTATAATGTTGTAGTTACAGCACACGCATTTGTTATAATTTTCTTTATAGTTATACCAATTATAATTGGAGGATTTGGTAATTGACTAGTACCCTTAATATTAGGAGCCCCCGATATAGCATTTCCTCGAATAAATAATATAAGATTCTGACTTTTACCTCCTTCCTTAACTCTATTATTAATAAGAGGTATAGTTGAAAGAGGTGTAGGTACAGGATGAACTGTTTACCCTCCTTTAGCTGCTGCTATTGCCCATGCAGGAGCTTCTGTAGATTTGGGAATTTTTTCTCTCCATCTAGCAGGTGTATCTTCTATTTTAGGGGCCGTTAATTTCATAACAACTGTTATTAATATACGTTCTTTCGGAATAACTATAGACCAAATACCTTTATTCGTTTGATCTGTGTTTATTACTGCTATTCTCCTTCTTTTATCCCTTCCCGTCTTAGCCGGAGCAATTACTATACTATTAACTGATCGTAATTTAAATACTTCTTTCTTTGATCCTGCTGGAGGAGGAGATCCTGTTCTCTATCAACATTTATTTTGATTCTTTGGACACCCAGAAGTATACATTCTAATTCTTCCAGCCTTCGGTATAATTTCTCATATTGTTAGACAAGAATCTGGAAAAAAAGAATCATTTGGAACTCTTGGTATAATTTATGCTATAATGGCTATTGGTATCCTAGGATTTATTGTATGAGCTCATCACATATTTACAGTTGGAATAGACGTTGATACACGAGCATATTTCACATCTGCAACTATAATTATTGCGGTTCCCACTGGAATTAAAATTTTTAGATGACTTAGAACTCTTCATGGTACACAAATCAACTATAGACCTTCTATATTATGAGCATTAGGGTTTATTTTTCTTTTCACAGTAGGAGGTCTTACTGGAGTAGTTCTAGCGAACTCGTCTATTGATATTATCCTTCATGATACATATTATGTTGTAGCTCATTTCCACTATGTACTTTCTATAGGTGCTGTATTCGGAATTTTCGCTGGTATTGCCCATTGATTCCCTTTATTTACAGGCCTGTCACTAAACCCTAAATGAATAAAAATTCACTTTTCTATTATATTTATTGGAGTTAACATTACATTCTTCCCACAACATTTTCTAGGACTAAATGGAATACCCCGACGATATTCTGATTATCCAGACGCTTATACAACATGAAATATTGTATCCTCTATAGGATCTATAGTATCTCTTATTGCTATATTAATCTTTATAATCGTGATTTGAGAAGCTCTTATTTCAAATCGACCAGTTTTATTCTCACCCTTTTTACCTTCCTCTATTGAATGAAACCACTCTTACCCACCAGCTGACCATTCATATATAGAAATTCCTTTAATTACTAACTTCTAAAATGACAGATAGATGTATAGGATTTAAGCTCCTACTAGGAAGAAACACTTCTTCTTTTAGAAATATAAATTATTATATCCTCCTTTTAATGGCAACATGGACTTACTTAGGATTCCAAGACGGAGCTTCTCCACTAATAGAGCAATTAATTTTTTTTCATGATCATATTATAATTGTTCTTATTATAATTATTACTTTTGTAGGTTATATAATAGCCTCAGTTCTAAATAATTCATTTATTAATCGATATATACTTGAGCACCAAACTATTGAATTAATTTGAACAGCTGTACCGGCTATTATTCTCATTTTTATTGCTCTCCCGTCATTACGATTATTATATTTATTAGATGAAGTTAATAATCCTTCAATTACTCTAAAAACAGTAGGTCATCAATGATATTGAAGGTATGAATACTCTGATTTTCTTGATGTTGAATTTGATTCATATATAACTCCTGCTAATGAACTAGATAGATCAGGATTCCGATTATTAGACGTAGATAACCGAACTATTCTCCCTATAAACACTCAAATCCGTATTGTAATTACAGCAGCAGATGTAATTCACTCTTGAACTGTACCCGCACTTGGCGTAAAAGCCGATGCTATTCCTGGCCGATTAAATCAAACCAGATTTATAATATCACGACCAGGATTGTTTTATGGGCAATGTTCAGAAATTTGTGGAGCAAACCATAGATTTATACCTATTGTAATTGAAAGGGTTGATACAAATTCCTTTTTAAATTGAATTTCTTCTTATTCCGACTCGCCCGATGACTGAAAGTAAGTGTAGGTCTTTTAAACCTATTATAGTATATACGCCTACTTCTGGTGAAAGAAATTAGTTAAACTATAATATTAATTTGTCAAGTTAAAGTTATCTTTTTAAGATATTTCTTAGTGCCACAAATAGCCCCTCTTATATGACTTTATTTATACTCCTTCTTTTTATTAAGACTAATCATCTTTATATCAATTAATTATTTTATTAAACCTTATGAGAAAATCGATACCAAAGCTGACTCATTATCTTTACCTGTTCAACCTATTTGAAAATTATAGCTAACTTATTTTCTATTTTTGAACCTTCCTCAAGAATCTTTAACCTATCTTTAAATTGATTATCCACTCTTTTAGGATTAATATTTATTCCTTATCTTTTTTGAGCTTCGCCTTCACGTTGATCTTTATGCTGAAGTGATATTATTTTCACCTTACATAAAGAATTTAAAGCTCTTTTAAACGTCCATTGTACAGGATCCACTATATTTTTTGTTACTCTATTCTCCTTAATTGTTTATAATAATTTCCTAGGCTTATTACCATATGTTTTTACAAGATCTAGTCATATAGCAATAACTCTTGCTTTATCGCTCCCTTTATGAGTTACTCTTATAATTAGAGGTTGAATTAACCATACTCAACACATATTCGCCCACCTTGTTCCCCAAGGAACTCCTTCAGTTCTTATACCATTTATAGTTTTAATTGAAACAATTAGTAATATTATTCGACCCGGTACCCTAGCAGTCCGTTTAGCCGCTAATATAATTGCAGGACATTTATTATTAACATTATTAGGTAATACCGGACCTTCAATAACATCTTCAATTATTTTATCAATTCTTATTTTTTCACAAATTTTATTATTAACTCTAGAAGCTGCTGTTGCAATTATCCAATCTTATGTATTTGCTGTCCTAAGAACTCTATACACTAGAGAAATTAACTAATGACATCATCACACGGGTTCCATCCTTATCACTTAGTAGATATAAGTCCATGGCCTTTAACAGGTTCAATTAGTGCGATAATATTGACTACTGGATTAATCAAATGATTCCATCAATATAATATAAGCCTTTTAATCTTAAGATTTGTTGCTATTTTACTTACAATATATCAATGATGACGTGATATTACTCGAGAAGGAACATTTCAAGGTCTTCATACTTCAGTAGTAGTAAAAGGATTACGATGAGGTATGATTCTTTTTATTGCATCAGAAGTACTGTTCTTTTTCTCCTTCTTCTGAGCCTTTTTCCATAGAAGATTATCCCCTACAATTGAAATTGGAATAAATTGACCACCTTATGGAATTCAACCATTTAATCCATTTCAAATTCCTCTATTAAATACTACTATCTTATTATCGTCAGGTGCTACAGTAACCTGAGCTCACCATGCTATTATAGAATCAAACCATAGACAAGCCATTCAAAGATTAGCACTTACTATTGTACTAGGGTTCTATTTCACTGCACTTCAAGCATTTGAATATATTGAAGCCCCCTTTACCATCGCTGACTCTGTATTTGGATCTACTTTCTTTGTTGCTACTGGATTTCATGGATTGCACGTGATTATTGGAACTTCATTCCTATTAATTTGTTTCTTCCGTTTATTTTTCTGTCACTTTTCATCTAACCATCATGTAGGATTTGAAGCAGCTGCATGATATTGACATTTCGTAGATGTAGTATGATTATTCCTTTATGTATTCATTTATTGATGAGGAGGTTATTTTTTTAATATAATAAAGTATATCTGACTTCCAATCAGAAAGTCTAGCCTCTAGAAAAAATAATCCTTATTATAACATGTTTTTCTATCCTAACAATTATTATCTGCTATATCGTTATAACATTAGCATCTCTTATTTCAAAAAAGACTATTATTGACCGAGAAAAAAATTCCCCCTATGAATGTGGATTTGATCCTAAAGGTTCAGCACGTTTTCCATTCTCTCTGCGGTTTTTTCTAATTGCTGTAATTTTTTTGATTTTCGATGTCGAAATTACTCTTCTTCTCCCATTAGCCTCTATTTTTAATACTACAAAAATAACCTCTTGACTCATTACCGGGACTCTCTTTTTACTAATTTTATTAGTAGGCCTCTATTATGAATGAATCCAAGGTGCCTTAGAATGATCTGAATAATAAAGGCTATAGTCAAATATTTATGACATATGAGTTGCATTCATAAAGTGTTTTTTAAACTAGCTTTAATCATATTAGAAAGCGAAATTTATCGCATTTAGTTTCGACCTAAACTTTGGCCCCTTAGCCTCTAATAATTGGTTGAAACCAAAGTAGAGGTGTATCACTGTTAATGATAAAATTGAAGATTACTTCCAATCAAGAGGAATATTATGACAAAAACAAAAGCTTCTAACTTTTTTTTAAGCGGTTAAATTCCGTTTATATTCCTATTTTTATAGTGTAAATAACATATTACATTTTCGTTGTAAAGCTGAAAGACTCTTTCTAAAAATTCTTATTTCTTTTTTAAACATTTTGTACCCAAAGTAACTATTTACATCTTAAGCGCCACAAGCTAATATTTTTATTAAACTATTTGAGTTTATTTACAGAACTAACGCTCTCTTTTGCAGCTTCAATGCAACATTCTATATAAATTATATAAATTTAAACAACTATAACTATAAATACAATAATAACAATTACCAATAATTTTAAAAATACTTTAATTCTGTTAAGCTGTATGCAATTTAAAAGATAAAATATATGAGATAATAAATGAAATAAGCCTTGACCACCGTAAAATTCAAATCAACCTTTATCAAATACTTTTTCTACATAGTTTCCACTTCCTAATCTTTTCTCCCTTAATTTTAAAGTTCTCAATATAGGTATAAATCATATAGAGCCCATTATAACAACCCTCTTATAATGAGATAATCTTCTTAAACTATAATTTACTCTTATAATATTTAATATATAGCCAATTAATCCTCCTAGGATTCTTACTATTATAACTAAACCCTTTATAAATCTCCTTAAACAAATTATGTAACACTCTGGAAATAATCTCCATCTTAATAAAGAACCTCCTAAAATTGCCCCTACTCCTAAACCACATATTGAGTTAGTTATTATATAATCTTCATCACATAAATTTGAAAAAGACCTTAAATTATAATCTCCTCTAATAGAGTAGTAGATCAGACGTAGAGTATATATTACAGTTAATCCAGTAGCTAATACATATAAAATTAATGCAATAAAATTTACTCATCTTATAAATGCTACTTCCAGAATTATATCTTTAGAATAGAAACCAGCCATAAAAGGAAACCCACATAAAGCTAAATTTGCAATGGTTATATATGAAACTGTTAATGGTATAAATTTAACTAAATTTCCTATGAACCGAATATCTTGATATCCTCCTACTCTATGAATAACTACTCCAGCACATATAAAAAGAAGAGCTTTAAACAAAGCATGTCTTAGTAAATGAAAAAAAGCTAAATCCACATAACCTAAAGACAAGATACTTAATATTACTCCTAATTGACTTAAAGTAGATAAAGCAATAATTTTTTTTAAATCGTATTCAAAATTAGCCCCCAATCCTGCTATAAATATTGTTAAACAAGAAATAATTAATAAAACTCTTTGTACTATTGAACCCTCTAAAGCCCCCCTAAAACGAATTATTAAATAAACTCCAGCTGTTACTAGAGTTGAAGAATGAACTAAAGCTGAAACTGGAGTAGGTGCTGCTATGGCAGCAGGTAGCCAGGCAGAAAATGGAATTTGGGCTCTTTTGGTTATAGCAGAAATTATTAGTAGAAATTTTAATAAAATTCATTCTTCTCTTATATAATATCTATAAAACAAAAAATTTCACCCTCCTAGAGAACTTATTAGACCAATTCTCAATAAAATAGCAACATCTCCAACACGGTTGGATAAAATAGTTAATATTCCAGCATTAGCAGACTTCTCATTAGCATAATAAATTACTAGTGCGTAAGAAACAAGCCCTAAACCATCTCATCCTAATAAAATACTAATTAAATTTGGTCTTAAAACCATAAATCTTATAGAAAGTACAAAAGCTAAAACCAAATATATAAACCGATTAAAGGTTTTATCTTCTGCTATATACCTACCCCTATAATAAAGCACACTTCCAGAAATTACAAAAACAAATCCTATAAATAACAAAGAAATCCAGTCTAATACTAAAGTAAATACTATCCTTCTCCCTATTAATCTGAAGAGCTCTCATTCAATTACATTTATTACCCCACTTTTAATTTTATATAAGGAAGTAATAATACAAGTACTAGCCCCTCTTATTAAACTTAATATTCTAATTTCATGTATAGAAATTTTTCAAATCATTCTTTATATAAAAGATTTTTAAATAACCAGTAATGTTCTATTTAAAATTATAATATTTAAAGGTAACCAATGTAAAAGTAAACTTAAATACTCGTTCACTTTACCTGAACAGCAAGAATATAAAGAGTTGTAAAATACTCCATGTTGCCTTAATCTATATATATATAAAGTATAACTAGCCCTAAAAAAAGATAAAAGCCTAATTCCTAAAATAGAAATTTTTCTCCATCTTACTACAGTCAAAATCAATATAATTTCACCAGCTAAATTTAAAGAGGGAGGACTTGCCATATTACTTACTCTTAATAAAAATCATCAAAGACCCATTCTAGGTATAAAAGACAATAACCCCTTATTAACCATTAATCTCCGACTTCCAGTACGTTCATAAACTATATTAGCTAAACAGAATAGACCAGAAGAACATAAGCCATGCCCTACTATTAAAATTACACATCCAGCTAACCCTCATCACCTAAAAATCATAATCCCACACAATACTATACTTATATGAACTACAGAAGAATAAGCAATTAAAGATTTTATATCAACTTGACGCATACATATTAAACTTACATAAATTCCACCAATAATCCTTAAACTCACTCATACTCAAGAAAATTCTTTTCTAATAGACTGAAATATATTAAGCACCCGGATTAAACCGTAACCTCCTAATTTCAATAAAACTCCAGCTAAAATTATAGAACCTGCAATAGGAGCCTCGACATGAGCCTTAGGCAACCATAGGTGAAATATAAATATAGGTAATTTAACTAAAAAAGCAACTACAGTTCTAATATACCAAAACCTATTCAAATATCTAAATCTTCCTAATGAATTTCTTAAATTTATAGTTAATCTCCCTCTAGTTGAATAGTAAATCAACAAAGATACCAACAAAGGCAATGAAAAAGCTAAAGTATAAAATAATATATAAATTCCAGCTTGGATTCGTTCAGGTTGATATCCCCAACCTAAAATTAAAATTAATGTAGGAATTAAAGACGCTTCAAATCTAATATAAAACATTAAATAATCTATTGAGGAAAAAGTTAAAATCAAGAGTAACAGTAATATAATATTTGTTAAGACAAATCTTCTACTAGAAATTTTTAAATTATTAATCTTTTGACTAGAAATTAAAATTAAAGATACAATTCATATACTTAATATTACTATAATATATCCAATGTAATCTAATCCTAGATTAAATCCTAAATCAAATATATAAAAATTATGATAACATTTAACTCTTAATAAAAACCTTAAAAAAAATATTCCCACTTGAGTAATTTTTCATTCACTATTAAATTTTATCAATATTATCAACGGAATAATAAATTTTAACATTCTAATAAACTAAATCTTGAAAAAACATCATTTCCATGTCTTCGTACTACTAAAATCAACATGGTTAACCCTAATGCCCCTTCACAAGCAGCAAGGGTTAAAAAAAATAAAGAAAAATAAACTTCACTACCAATCAAAGCCAACTGAGTACTTATTAACCAAAATACACCCAATATTATAAACTCTAAACTTAATAAAGAATTTAATATATGTTTACTATAATGAATAAACCCTCAACAACCACAAAAAATCATAACCATAGGAATATAAATTATTATTCTTCTAAAACTCACCATTAGTTTTAATAGTTTAATATAAAACTTTGGTCTTGTAAACCAAAAATGAAATTATTTTTCTTAAAACTTCAGAGAAAAAGAAAGAACCTTTATCTTTAATTCCCAAAACTAATATTTTACTTAAACTATTCTCTGTTGTGACATTACTCTTTATTCCCTCTATTTTAATTCTATCCTTTTTATTTACCCGCCTTACTCACCCGCTATCCATAGGGTTAACTCTTCTTATCCAGACCATTTTAATTTCCGTTACTACTGGCCTATCCACTCACTCATATTGATTCTCCTACATCCTATTTATAATTTTCTTAGGAGGTATATTGGTATTATTCATTTATGTAACTTCTTTAGCCTCTAACGAATCATTCCTTTTTTCATACTCCATTTTATCTATCTCATTAGGGCTCCTGGTTCTTTTTTTACCCTTAACTATAATTTGAGACTCTCTTATAAATGGATTTATAACTCAAATACCAATATCATCATTAGATATAGAGTCTTCTAACATTTTTATTATTAGTTGAATTTATAGAATCAATTTAATAAACTTTACTCTATTTATTATCTTATATCTGCTTTTAACCTTAATTGTTGTAGTAAAAATTGCCAATTTATTTAAAGGACCTCTACGACTATCTCCTTAATGACAATACCAATACGAAAATCTCACCCTTTATTTAAAATTATCAACAACTCATTAGTTGATATACCTCTACCATCAAACATCTCTACTTTCTGAAATTTCGGATCGTTATTAGGATTATGTTTAGTAATTCAAATCGCTACCGGTCTATTTTTGGCTATACATTATACAGCCCATATTGATTTGGCATTTTCTAGAGTAGCACACATCTGCCGAGATGTTAACTATGGATGGTTATTACGTACTATGCACGCCAACGGAGCTTCATTTTTCTTCATTTGTATTTATATTCATATTGGACGAGGAATTTACTATGGTTCTTATATGATTTTCCATGCATGAATAGTAGGAGTTGTAATCTTATTTATAGTTATAGCTACAGCCTTCTTAGGTTACGTGCTCCCTTGAGGACAAATGTCATTCTGAGGAGCTACAGTAATTACCAATTTATTTTCTGCCATTCCTTATATTGGTGGAGACTTAGTTCAATGAATCTGGGGGGGCTTCTCAGTTGATAATGCTACTTTAACTCGATTTTTCACTTTCCATTTTGTTCTCCCTTTTATTATTGCTGCAATAACTATTATTCATATTTTTTTCCTTCACCAATCGGGAGCTAATAATCCGTTAGGAGTCTCAAGACAACTAGATAAAGTTCCTTTCCATCCTTACTTTACTTTTAAAGATATTGTAGGGTTTATTGTAATATTTACTATTTTACTGACCCTATCCCTTTTAAACCCTTATATACTAGGAGACCCAGATAATTTCATCAGAGCTAACCCTTTAGTAACTCCTGCTCACATTCAACCTGAATGATATTTTTTATTTGCCTACGCTATTCTTCGATCTATTCCCAATAAACTAGGAGGAGTTATTGCCTTAGTAGCATCAGTAGCTATTATTATAATCCTCCCCTTTACTCATACTTCTAATTTCCGAAGACTTACTTTTTATCCTCTAAACCAGTTTATATTCTGAACACTTGTAGCCGTATTAATTTTACTTACCTGAATTGGAGCTCGACCTGTAGAAGAACCTTATGTTTTAACAGGCCAAATTTTAACAGTTACTTATTTTTCTTTGTTTATTATCAACCCTTTATTACTAATAAGATGAGATAAAATGTTAAAATGATTGTTTAGTTTACTTAAAATAGGTATTTTGAAAGTACCAGAAAAGAAAAATTCTTAACAATCTAATACAATGTATTATTTTAATTATGAATTATAAATTAAAAACAAAGCATAAAGATTTAAGCCCTAAAAAGAATAATAAATAATTAATAGAAACCGGTAAAAACCTTTTCCAAGCTAAATATATCAATTTATCATACCGAAGACGTGGTAAAGTACCTCGAACCCAAACAAAAATAAAAGCCAAAAATATTGACTTCAAATAAAATATAACCCTAGAAGGTCTTCTTCCTAAGAAAACAATTACAAAAAGTACCCTCATAAAAAGAATCCTAGAATATTCAGCTATAAAAATTAAAGCAAATCCTCCTCTTCTATACTCAGTATTAAACCCAGATACCAATTCTGACTCCCCCTCTGCAAAATCAAAAGGTGTACGATTAGTTTCAGCTAAACAAGAAGCAAATCAAATTAACCTTAAAGGAAGAGATATAAATACAAACCAAACATAATTCTGATACTTAACAAATAATTCTAACCTAAATCCACCCAGCAATATAATATAAGACAATAAGATTAAAGCTAATCTTACCTCATAAGAAATAGTTTGAGCTACTCTGCGTAATCTACCAAGTAAAGAATATTTACAGTTTGAAGCCCAACCTGCTACTATAACCCTGTATACTCCTATTCCTAAACAGCAAAAAAAAAATAAAATTCTTATATTAAATCTTACCAAACCAACATCATAAGGTATTACCCTTCACACTAATAAAGACAAAAATAATCTAAACACTGGACATAAATAATAAACAATGAAATTAGATATAACTGGTATAGTCTGTTCTTTAGTAAATAACTTAATTGCATCAGAGAAAGGCTGTAATAACCCTATATAACCTACCTTATTAGGTCCTTTACGGATTTGAATATAACCTAAGATTTTACGCTCCAGTAAAGTAACAAAAGCCACTCCAATTAATACACAGATAATCAACACAAGATAATTTACAACTTCCACCATTAACATAAAACAATTAGATTTAATTATTTTACTATTTATAGAATTTAATTCTATTTAACTAGATCCTAAGTCTAGTACATATTATCTGACAAAATAGTATTCCAACTACATTAAAAAATTTTTGACTATCTAATCCTTTCGTACTAAGATAATCATTTTTATACTAGAAGATAGAAACCGACCTGGCTCCCGCCGGTCTGAACTCAAATCATGTAAAATATTAAAGGTCGAACAGACCTTCTTTTATAGCTGCTGCACTATAAAGACATTTTAATTCAACATCGAGGTCGCAAACTTTTCCTTTGATAAGAACTCTCAAGAAAAATAACGCTGTTATCCCTAAAGTAACTTGATCTTAAAATCCTTATAAAGGATCAATTATTCCTTATTAAACAAATATATTTGTTATATTTTATGACAGTTATATTATTTATATCATTGTCGCCCCAACTAAATAAACCTTCGAAAGATTATTTTTATAAAAAAACATATAAAATTTATAAGTTTATAAAGCTTTATAGGGTCTTATCGTCCCTCTAGAATATTTAAGCCTTTTCACTTAAAAGTTAAGTTCAATATTAATAACAAGAGACAGCTTCTTCTTTGTCCAACCATTCATACAAGTTTCCAATTAAAAAACTAATGATTATGCTACCTTTGCACGGTCAAGATACCGCGGCTATTTAATAAATTCTATCAGTGAGCAGGCTAGACTATTAACAACCTCATAATAGCCATGTTTTTGATAAACAGGCAAGAAGAAATTTTTGCCGAGTTCCTTTTAAATTTCAAAACATTATTATAATTTATTACTATTTACTTTATAAACTTACTCGTTATAAATTTACTTTACTAATATAATCATTTTTTCTTTATTTTTATTAATTCAATTAATATTCTAATACCTTTTAGAGATTTTATAAAATATTTTAATAATATATCTAAATTAAAACACTTTATTATCATGGCTACTCTTAAGCCTAGAAAAAAAATAATTAATTTTATAAATCTACTAAGTGATTTTTTTAGTGATAAGAAGCTAATCCCTCCTACCCTTCATTATTAAATTAATATAACTTAATAATCAAATTATATTTTATTCTTAGAAAACCAGATATTGTAAGGCTCGTCTGACATATCATCTTTAATATTAAATTTCAAATTTTTATATTACAAAAACTAATTTAAAATATTAGCTATCCTTAATTCGGGACTTACAGACCTACTTGTAATAATTTGATTATCCCTGATACACGAGGTACAATAATTAACATTTACTTAAAATTTTTAAACTAATGATGTTATTTCCTATTCAGTACTTGTAAACTATAGCCTTAAACCATATTTCATTAATAAATACTTTATGATTATAATATTAATCTTTATATATTAATCTCAATTATAAATAGCAATTAATTAAAACTCAAAGCATATCGACTTGCACAATAAAACTCCTCAACGTAAGTGAGGCGCTAAACTAATCTAGCTCTGCTTTGTTCCTATCCAGACTCACTTTCCAGTAAGTCTACTATGTTACGACTTATCTCATCTTAAAATGAAAGCGACGGGCGATATGTACATAATTTAGAGCTTATATCTAATAGACATATTAAATCTATTTTACAATCAAATCCTCCTTCTAAATAATTTACATTTAATTATCCGTAATAAATAAATTTTATTGTAACCCATTTTAACTCAATTATAAGCTGCACCTTGATCTAATATATTTAACATTATTAAGTTCTAGTAATTTGTTTTATAAAAATTACCTAATAATGATGGTATACATACTTTACAAAATTGAGTAAGATTCTTCGTGGTTTATCGATTCAAAAACAGGTTCCTCTGACTAGACTAAATTACCGCCAAATTCTTCAAATTTATAGAATATATCTAATACTACTTAGGCTTATATTAATTATTCTCAGGTATAATAGGGTATCTAATCCTAGTTTAAATCCAGTATTCTATTGCTTCAGCTTTAATTGATCATTTTTCATAATTCTATAATAAGATAATCCAATTTCACTTTTTTACCTTTTAGATTTTTTCCAATTAAATTATTTCACTTAACAATAGCCCAATATTTCTTATTTAACTTTAAAGTGTAACCGCGACTGCTGGCACAATATTGATCAAGCTTTAACGTATTACTAGATCTTAAATTATTAAATTATCTAATATTATATGCTGAGATTTAATAGTTTATAGTATATTTACTACATTTAACACTTAATAATTATCTTAAACTTTTATTATTTACTCGCTTTGACTTTCATACAAACTCAATACTACTACAAGAAATAAAGAAATAATCAAACTTTATTAACTCATATAACGTATAATTATTTATAAGATAATAAAGTTATTAAATGATTAATAAAGAATTAATAACAAATATATTAAGTATATGTATACATACTTATACTCTTATATATGTATATATATATATATATCTATTTATACCAATAAAGCATATACACCTAAACTTTCAAGTTATATATATTATAAAAGATAAAATGAATAAATAACATTTAAAATATAAAAACGCTCAAGTATAATCAATTAACATTACAAATCAACATACATGTATATATCAATTAAAAACTACATATTAAAACTATAATAAATTAACATAGATAAGTATTAAATGAGTATTTTGAGCAATAATATTATTTAATGAGACATTTTATATTAGATCAATAACAATTAAAAAAAATTGTTCCTTACTAAGAAATAATAATATAAAAAGAAATTTTATAAAAAAAAAGGCCTCCGGCCTATAGATCTACATTCGAATAGCCTAACAAATAGTTAGAGGGTGTAGTTATTCATTCATTCTCCCAATCGATGTGAATAACTACACCCTCTAACTATTTACTAGTATAAGAGAGCTAAATGATGAATTATAAACAAATTAAGTGTATAATTAAGATTCTATAGGTCTATTAAACACAAATCATTTATAAGCAGTTAATAGTATTATATATATATATATATATATATATATATATATATATATATATATATATATATATATATATATATATATATATACACATATATATATTATACACATACATATATACCTATATGTGTATGTGAACTTATATTTATGCTTTAATAAGCCTCATAAACCACCTACATACCCATTTAATATTAACTTATTCTAAATAAATCACTATGTAGCCCTCAATTTTTTTTCTTTTTTTTTTTCTAGATTATTTATAATTATAAATTAACTTACCAAATTAATTATATTTATAATATAGTGCCTGATTAAAAGGATAGCTTTGATAGAGCTAATAATGTAGTTCTCTACCTATATTATACGTAACGGATTCACACCATCCCTTTAAAGATCAAAACTTTATGTGCTCTATACACCAACGAATAATATTTTAAAGATAAGCTAAATTAAGCTAATGGGCTCATACCCCGTAAATGAAAGTCCAACCTTTCTCTTTTTAATGATCTTTCCAATTCAATATCTACTATTTTTTTCTACACTTTTAACAGGAACCTTATTATCTATCTCGTCTACCTCTTGATTTGGTGCTTGATTAGGATTAGAACTAAATTTACTTTCTTTTATTCCCCTTATTACAACTAAATTATGTCCCTATTTATCTGAAGCAGCTATTAAATATTTCTTGGTTCAAGCCCTTGCTTCTACTATTCTTATTATATCAAGCTCATTATATTTAGCTACACCTGACTTCTCTTATAATCTTATTTTAATCTCGTTAATAATCAAATTAGGAGCAGCTCCTGTTCATTTTTGATTTCCTCAAGTTATTGAAGGATTATCTTGGCCACAAGCTTTTATTCTTTTAACTATTCAAAAAGTAGCTCCTATATTTTTAATTTCCTACCTAACTTTTACTCCTTTATTAACATTCATAATCACCCTTATAGCTTTACTCTCTTCATTAGTTGGAGCTTTAGGTGGATTAAATGTAATAAAACTTCGTAAACTTATAGCTTTTTCCTCAATTAATCATATATCTTGAATATTGATTGCTATGTCTATTAACGATATAATATGATTAGTTTATTTTTTATTTTATTCTTTCACCTCAGGAGCTGTTGTAATTTTACTCTATTCAACCAAGACCTACTCAATATCGAACATTTTAAACCAAAATAATAAAAATACAATTTTACCGCTTCTAATCCCTATAAATCTTTTATCACTAGGAGGATTGCCTCCTTTTTTAGGATTTATCCCTAAATGAATTATAATTCAATTATTTTCATCTAAAATAATAATTTTTATTCTTATAACTCTTTTATTATCAAGTTTAATCACCTTATATTTTTATCTTCGACTCTTTATTCCCATAATTTTATTATCATTCTCCTCCTTAACCTCTAACCTTAAATTATCCTCCTCATTTTACTATTCTCCAATTCTAATTAGATCTTCTTTTCTTAATTTATTTGGTATTTTCTTTCCTATTATATTTATAATTTAAGGATTTTAAGTTATATTTAAACTAAAGGCCTTCAAAGCCTAAAAAAAAAGAAATTCTTTTAAATCCTAAGTTCTAGTGCCCAGCACATCTTTAGATTTGCAATCTAATATTATAAATTTTACTATAGAACCTAATAAGAAAGTTAATAACTTGTGATCAGATTTACAATCTAACGCCTATTCTCAGCCACCTTATT